TGTTATCTAAAGGGGAATTCGAATACAGGTGTGGACTAAGTAAATCAATGGATCGCCTTGGTCCTATTAAAAATACCAGTGTAAGCGAGGACCCGGTTATAAATGATAAGGATAAAAACATTCATCGTTGGGGTGATAGTGAGAGTTCTAGTTACAGTAATGTTGATCATTTCGTTGGCGTCAGGGACATTCGGAATTTCATCTCCGATGACACCTTTTTTGTTAGGGATAGTAATAGGGACGGTTATTCCATATATTTTGATATTGAAAATCAAATTTTTGAGATTGACAATGATCATTCTTTTCTGAGTGAACTAGAAAGTTCTTTTTCTAGTTTTCGTAATTCGAATTATAGGAATAATAGATCGAAAAGGGACGATCCCGACTATGATCGTTCCATGCATGATACTCAATCTAGTTGGAATAATCACATTAATAATTGCGTTGATTCTTATCTTCATTCTCAAATCCGTATCGATAGTCACGTTTTAAGTAGTAGTGAAAATTACAGTGACAGTTACATTTATAATTACATTTGTGGCGAAAGTGGAAATAGTAGTGAAAGCGATAGTTCCAATATAAAAACTAGCCCGAATGGTAGTCATTTAACTAGAAGTAGAAGAGAAAGTGCTAATGATCTCGAAGTAACTCAAAAATACAGGCATTTGTGGATTCAATGCGAAAATTGTTATGGATTAAATTATAAGAAAATTTTGAAGTCAAAAATGAATATTTGTGAACAATGCGGATATCATTTGAAAATGAGTAGTTCAGATAGAATCGAACTTTCGATTGATCCAGGTACTTGGGATCCGATGGATGACGACATGGTCTCTCTGGATCCCATTGAATTTCATTCCGAAGAGGAACCTTATAAAAATCGTATTGATTCTTATCAAAGAAAGACGGGATTAACAGAGGCTGTTCAAACAGGTACAGGTCAACTAAATGGGATTCCCATCGCAATTGGGGTTATGGATTTTCAGTTTATGGGGGGTAGTATGGGATCCGTAGTAGGTGAGAAAATCACCCGTTTGATCGAGTATGCTACCAATAAATTTTTACCTCTTATTCTGGTGTGTGCTTCCGGAGGAGCACGGATGCAAGAAGGAAGTTTGAGCTTGATGCAAATGGCTAAAATATCTTCCGCTTTATATGATTATCAATCAAATCAAAAGTTATTCTATGTATCAATTCTTACATCTCCCACTACTGGTGGAGTGACAGCTAGTTTTGGTATGTTGGGGGATATCATTATTGCCGAACCGAATGCCTATATTGCCTTTGCGGGTAAAAGAGTAATTGAACAAACATTGAATAAGGCAGTACCTGAAGGTTCACAAGCGTCTGAATATTTATTCCATAAGGGCTTATTCGATCTAATCGTACCACGTAATCCTTTAAAAGGTGTTCTGAGTGAGTTATTTCAGCTCCACGCTTTTTTTCCTTTGAATAAAATTCAATCAAGTAGAGTCTTAAGTTAAATTTTTTTTTGTGGTGAACAATTAGTTAGTTAATTTATCAGAATCAAAATAAATAAAGAATGGACTTTTCTTTGGTGACATAAAATTTAATTGTATTTGTATAAAAAATCATGCAGATAATTTTTTTTTTTACCGATATTCCTGATTACTAATCAGTAACCCTCTATCAACAAAACAAGATAAAAAGCGAATTCTTCCTTAGAATTAGGAGGCAAGGCAAATAAAATGAATTTCGTGGTCCCCTTTTGATATGTATTTTGCATATGTATATATAGAACTCAAATATAGAATCTTGCATCTTTCTATATCTCCCAAGAAGTCCCATTTTTTCTAGGAATCCTTGCTATTGGATATTGGATCGGATTCTAACGAATCTTTCGGGAATTTGGTAAAAAACTATTTTTCTATTAAATATTAAAAAGGAAATTAGAATATAAGAACAATAGAAAAATAAAAGAAGTAAGAATAGAATAATAAAGAAAGTGGATTATCATACATAACATATATTTCATGTAGAAAGATGAATAAGTCCGTTTATTTAGTTCTACATTCCTTGCACTTATTCTATAGACTCACTTAGATATACTTAGTATATATACTTAGTATACTTCTATATGAATTCTAATATGAATTTTAATTATTATAAGATATCTTTATAATAATAAGAGGTACAAATATTAAATCGAGGTACCCATTCTATGACAATTCTCAACAACTTACCCTCTATTTTTGTGCCGTTAGTGGGCCTAGTATTTCCGGCAATAGCAATGGCTTCTTTATCTCTTCATGTTCAAAAAAATAAGATTTTGTAAATCCGATGTGGTCAAATCTCCTCTAGTTTTTTTTTTCAAGACTTAGCAAACACGGCACGGATATCCATTTAGTAGAGTATTGTATAACAATAACAAATAACAGGTGGCTTTCTGCGAATATAAATGAAGGAGCTCTTATGCATGCATAAACATGATATATGGGTAAATGAATTCTATCTATTTTCAAAAATCGGCCAGGATCCGAACTCATGTCTGAAATTTAAGTCAATGTATCTATATGTATGTAGCTATCTAATCTATATCTATCTATAGGGAATCCTATGAAGGGGATGTTCTTAATTTTATTATATCTAACTAATTTGATGAATTACTGCTAAAAGTTCACATCATAATAGTACTAGTTGATGAAAGTTACTTCGGAAACAAAAAAAAAAAGTAAAGTCAAATTTATTTTGGTTATTCCCTCAATTCCAAGAAAACTAGTATGTATGAGTTGGCGATCAGAATATATATGGATAGAATTTATAGCAGGATCTCGCAAAACAAGTAATTTCTGCTGGGCCTTTATCCTTTTTTTAGGTTCATTAGGATTCTTATTGGTTGGAATTTCTAGTTATCTTGATAGGAATTTGATATCTTTATTTCCGTCTCAGCAAATCAGTTTTTTCCCACAAGGGATCGTGATGTCCTTCTATGGGATCGCGGGTCTCTTTGTTAGTTCCTATTTGTGGTGCACAATTACATGGAATGTCGGTAGCGGTTATGATCGATTTGATCGAAAAGAAGGAATAGTGTGTATTTTTCGTTGGGGATTTCCTGGAAAAAATCGCCGCATCTTTCTACGATTCCTTATGAAAGATATTCAGTCCATCAGAATCGAAGTGAAAGAGGGTATTTATGCTCGTCGTGTTCTTTATATGGAAATTAGAGGCCTGGGGGCTATTCCGTTAACTCGTACTGATGAGAATTTGACTCCGCGCGAAATTGAGCAAAAGGCTGCGGAATTAGCCTATTTCTTGCGCGTACCAATTGAAGTTTTTTGAAAAATGAACTGAAGAATAAATGCTTTCTCAGCTGGCGGAACAAACCCAAGAATCCTCTTTTTTCTATAGCATAACTTACTTAATTGAAGTTTCTTCAGAATGTCCAGTCGGGCCAAAGCAAGGCAAACGTGTATGGAACAGCCATAACGCAAAAAAACCATTTTTTTACAGACAAAAAAGGTTTCGTTTTGCGTTATGGAAATCCTCACTCAATTCAATTCAGTAACAAAAGAAGTAATAAATCGAAATAATAGATTGATCTCATATATCAAAACTTTTCGGAATCCAAAATTTAGCTTTTTTTTTTATTTTCAATATTTTGAATTCATACGTTAGATATGGATAGATCATATCTTGGAAATTATCTTTATTTTCCTTTGGTAATGGACCTTTTTTATCCTTTCTTTTGTCTTTCTTAATGACCAAACAATTGGATCTCTTATAATGAGAACTTTTCTTTCTTTTTTTGCCACTCGTTTTTTATTATCACAATATTCTTCAGAAAATTCTCTCAAATATTCCTTCAAATATTCCTGGATTATGCTCTGGGCAGCCTGCTAATTTTTTTTTTTCGAAATATTTTCTATTTTCATTCTTACTAGAAAGGAAGTTCTTTCATTTCAAAATCCGAATAATATTCATTATTTGAATTTGAATCTTTTGGGCATTCATTGAAAAGGGGGGGGATTGCTTCGAATATTTGATCAATTGAGATATCTGGAAACTCTCTTTTTGGATTATTTCTTCATTCGAATTCGAAATGGATTCTTCTTCTATTTTTGGATTTTTTCTAAACTAGATTCAAGGACTAACCGCTGAATCACAACTAAAAAACCGAGACTCGATTCATAGGCGCGATACCTTATAATAGAACTCATGCTTGGATAGAAATATTAGATCGAATAGAATCAACAAATGAGGTGGTTTCAGTAACAATTCACAGATGAAAAAATGACAAAAAAGAACGCACCCATTCCCATTAGATATCTCTCATCTATAGTATTTTTAGTATTCTTGCCCTGGTGGATTTCTCTCTCATTTAATAAAAGTCTGGAATCTTGGATTACTAATTGGTGGAATACTAGGCAATCCGAAACTTTCTTGAATTATATTCAAGAAAAGAGTATTCTAGAAAAATTCATAGAATTAGAGGAACTATTCCTCTTGGACGAAATGATAAAGGAATTCCCGGAAAGGCATCTACAAAAGCGTCGTATAGGGCTCCACAAAGAAACAATCCAATTGATCAAGATGCACAACGAGGATCATATCCATACGATTTTGCACTTCTCGACAAATATAATCTGTTTCGTTATTCTAAGCGGTTATTCTATTCTGGGTAATGAGGAACTTGTTATTCTTAACTCTTGGGTTCAAGAATTTCTATATAATTTAAGCGACACAATAAAAGCCTTTTCGATTCTTTTAGTAACGGATTTATGTATCGGATTCCATTCGCCCCACGGTTGGGAACTAATGATTGGCTATGTCTACAACGATTTTGGATTTGCTCATAATGATCAAATTATATCTGGTCTTGTTTCCACTTTTCCAGTCATTTTAGATACAATTTTGAAATATTGGATTTTTCGTTATTTAAATCGTGTATCTCCGTCACTTGTAGTGATTTATCATTCAATGAATGACTGAAAAACGATTCACTGATCCAATTAGAATGTTTCAGACTTTGTACATAAGCA